AACTATACCCGCTACGATACAATTATCATATATAATGAACTTTTTGTCGAGTAAGACAATGGAACATTTTTAATATATTTTCTTATTTTCATTTAATTTCTTTGATATTTCAATTGCTATTTTATTTAATTAGTTATTTTAATTAGTTATTAAGTTAACTATTTATTTCTATTTCAATTGCTATATTTCAATTTGAAATTATTATTTATATAATTATATAAATAATAATTTCAAAATTAATAAAAAATAGAAAAAAATAATAGAAATTCTAAAAATATATAATTAAATAAATTCAAATTAATATAAATTAAATATAGATAAATTCAAATTATATATAGAATATATTTTTAGAATAGAAAAATAAACAATAATAGAAAAATAGCCAATTTCGAATTATATATAATTCGACATATATATTTAATAAATATAGAATAAATAGAGAATTTGAGAGAATTCGAATTTCTATTATTATATAATTAAATAAGCAAAAAAGTAATTACGAAATAAAGTAATAAAGAGAGAGGCAAAGCCTTTTTTTTCAAGCCTTACTTGTTGTATAATGTAACTACTTGCTATGTAATGGAACATAATAATTATCCTTATAATTATCCTTTTTTAATCGGGAGAGATGGCTGAGTGGACTAAAGCGTCGGATTGCTAATCCGTTGTACGAGTTATTCGTACCGAGGGTTCGAATCCCTCTCTTTCCGGTTCCAGTGATGACTTGAATTTTTTTTATCTTTTCTTTCAAATTTCTTTATTTATATTAATATTTCTATGGCAAATTCTATTTAAAATATTAATTTAAAACAAAAATATAGATTCAAATCGAGATCTAGAATAGATAAAGACTGGGTAAAAAGAAATAACATACTAAAAACATTTTAAAATCAAGAAAACCCTTAGAATTTTTATTCTATTCTTCACGTCCAGGATTACGACCAGGATCATTAGATAAAAACCCAAAGATGAAGAGAGAAACAAAGAATATAACTACTGTGTAAACAAAGAGTTTAAGAGTAAGCATTAGAAAATCTCCACGGTCTTTTTTGGTTTGGAAAAAAAAAAATAGATTCTCTATTTTTATACCACATTTTATATTTTAACACCAAGAAATGAAGTGATTTCTAGAAATAGAAATGAATTTTTCGAAATTCATTTGGAATAAGAGTCGAGTCTTTCTTATAATTTTTTTTCATAACTACAATTAGGGCGCTAATAGAATCTGGAATGAAAAAAAAGTTAAGAATGAGAAAAATGGGGGTGATCCAAAATTCTCACGTTTATAGAATAACTTTAATGTTTGAATTAAGAGCTTAGAGTATAAGACTTATCTGATCTTCTCAATTACTATAATTTTTTTCTCGAATAAATCCTAAATTTTTTTAGGATAGTATTAAAATCTCATCGAAAACTTACAGCAGCTTGCCAAACAAAGGCTAATAGAAAAAAGAGTAAAGGGATTACTGGCATAACATCTACGATTGGATTCAAAAAAGCGTAGGCTTCAGGTAATTTTGTGAAGAAAAAATTGCTTGAATAAAGGGCAGAATTAAGACAGATACAAATTAAACTAAAACTATTAAGCATAACAAACATTTTGTTCTTGAAGATAATTGTATTTTGATTGATGACTAAGTTATTAATATGTTATTGATATAAAAATGAATCAAAAAAAAGTAAGGTAGACGAAGAACCCTTCTTTATTTTTATTAAATTTATTGTGTTATTAAACTCACCCAATCAAAAATCCTTCAATTCTCAATTCTCAAATCAAAAAAGAATAGAGGAAATCATATTTTTATACAATATCTTAGTTGAATTATCTATTATGAGCAATCAATTCAGTTGAATTCTATATCTACACATATGAAAATCCGAACAAGACAGTAATATATTTACTAGATATTTGGATGGGAATTGACGAAGAACCACTATTAATATTAGTTTTTATTAGTGTTGAATAGAAATATAAATGGGGCGTAGCCAAGTGGTAAGGCAACGGGTTTTGGTCCCGCTATTCGGAGGTTCGAATCCTTCCGTCCCAGATATTCTTTATAATCTATCATTCTATATAATCTATCAAATAAAAAAAAAAATGTCTCATCCCTTAATAACTTCGGTAACTTGAATTGCACTGCACCATATAAGATAGAATATCCAAAATGAATTTCAATGACAATTCTTTAGTCTATCTGATAAATAAGATGATCTTCGAGTATTTCGATACTGATTTTAGCACTCAGTCTGAAAGAATAACAAAACAATTTCCAATTTTCCCCACATCAGTCTTTTTTATCGACTACTGCATTAAAAAAATTGGATATTTTTTTAACCAATTTCATATTTATTTAAAATCATTAATGAGTTAATCCGAATCTGAATAGGTTTTTTTTATATTATGATGATAAAAATATGTTTAAAACAAAACCTTATTAAAATAATGATATCTAGATGGAAATTTTAGAAATTGAATCTTTTTAATGATTTTGTAGGAGTCCGTGGAACTTGAATAAATGGGAGATAGGCAAATGTGTCCTAGGTACTCACTTGAAGACTTAAAAATAGCTTATTTCGTTTTTTTGTCTTATTTCTTGGAATATTCGAAAATTATACAATAGAAATTAAGAAATTCAAATTTTGGATTTCTATGTATTGGTTGAACCGATGATTATTCAGGATTCCCTAATAAAATGAATTCCATATTAGTTCAAAACGCAAGTAATGTTATAGTAAAACTTCGTTTGAAATGATATGGTAAAAAGTAACGCGCGACTTGAAGGACATGATCAACTATGGATTCTTATATCTACCTTATTATACCCTAATAAATAATATTAATTTATTAAATAATAATTAAATTAAATAATAATTAAATAAAAAAAAATTTAATAAATAAAAAGAAATTTTAATTTTAAATTTAATATTAATTAAAATAATTAATATTAAAAAAGAATTAATAAATAATAATAAATAATATTAAGAATATTAATATAATAGTTATATATATAATATAGCATATAATTGGAATTTTATTGAATAATATTTTATTGAATAATATTCTATTCATAATATTATATTCTATATATGTTTAATATTTAGAATATTATATAGCATAATATAGTTATAATATATATAGGAATAGGAAAGGAATGAGAGTGCTCCTAACTCGACATCATTTGTTTTGTTATATTTATACACTCGAAATCTCACTTTTTGTTGGGGTATAGTGTAAATCGAAATAGAAAGGATCCAATTCGAGCAAGTTTCAAATCCAAGAATAAAGTTTTTTAGAATTGACCAAATTTTTTTGATTCAAAAGTTCAAAAAGAAAGTATATGATGCAAGAATCAACCATTAATCTGATTCTTTTTTTGATAGAAAGAAATCACAAAAACTGATATGTTGCATCCAGTTTGAAAGGATTAAAGACCACTGAAGTAATGTCTAAACCCAACAATTCAAGGGAAAAATAAAGGATCCTGGACCGGGGAAATATCGTTTTCAATTGTCTCAACAATTTGATCAGAATGAAGAATCAAAATAGATTCTAAAAGAAAAAAAAGAAAGGCGATTAGAGATCACTCAATCAATGAAATGCTTAAAGGATTTTCTTTGACCTATTTAAAAGTTCTCCAACTTGAGTTAAGAAAGTACAGATGATTTTTTTTTTTTTTTAGAAAGATTCAAATCATAGTTTAATTGATTTGATCATTTTAATGATTTTTCTCGAGCCTAGGAGGAGAAAACTTCTTATACGTTTCCGCGGGGGGGTTCTACCTCTATCCTAATGATCCGTTTATCGAATCCTTGCAATTGATTTGATGTTCAATGCCGAAAAGAAGGAAGAGATCTTTGGAAAAGTGGGTTTGTATCATTCGATAAAAAAAACCTATTTGAATGCTCCAGGTATTCTATAATTTCCTTATAATTTCCTTATAAAATATATCTATCTATTTTATATCTAAATATTGTAATATATTCTATATATTTTTCTATTTATTTCTATTTTTATTTGTATATTATTTTTCTATCTTTGTATAGTATTTTTTTTATTATTAAATTTTAGATTTCTATTTAATTTGAATTTAATTTTAATTTGAGTAATTTATTTAGTTTTAGTATTTGATTTTTATTGAATTTTAAATTTTATTGAAATTCAATTTCAATTAATTCTTTTGTTTTGTTTTCTTCAGTGTATATTTATTTATGAACTTAAGATATTCACATTGATATTGACAAGAATATATCAAATAAATATAATCCCATCTGAGGTAATGGGATTTTATCTGTCGATCTATTTATACCTGTTCTATCCATTAATTTGAATTGTTTCTTCATTCAAGCGATGGGTTTATTGGATTTGTTGTGATATAAAAGTTTTTTTTTGATTGAAAATATATAGAAATTTAATGTTCTAATGATAATTCACATTTATTTATCAAATTCGATTTATTATATATATTTTATTCTATTTCTATATATTATAATAGAATATATTTATATAAAATATAAATATATAAGTATAATTATATAAGTAGAATATATATAAATCAAAAATATATAAGTAAAAAAGTCTTTAAATAAAAAAAATCTTTAAATAAAAATATATATATATATATATATATACAATGTATACCTATATATATACAATGTATACCTATATAGATACAATGTATACCTATATAGGTAGAATAGGTATTCTAAGTGAATCTTAGTAGAATACTAAATAGAATATTCATTAAGTAGATAATATAACTAAAACTAAGAAATGGAAACAATAACTAAAAGTAATAATAAATAGGGTAATCTAAAAAATTTTTATGTTATCTATATTTTTTAATCTTTTTGTCTCTTCAGGATTTATTCGAAATTCTTAATATTTTATTTCTTTTAATTTCTTGTTTTAATTTTTTGCTAGTTTAATGTTTTGATTGTGTCGTGTGATTAAATCGCTTGATTTTTTTTTTTTTTTTATATTTTCTATTTATTTTTATTTA